GAACGTTCTCCTGTGCTTCCAGACATACTGAACTCCACATATTCTCGTAGGGGATCGATTCTGTAAAAGATGAATCAGTAAATGCAAATTTACTGAGATTGCATCTTCGTGAGATCGTCAATAAAGTACCAAGGGTCTTTTTAGAGTCTACCGAATCAGTATAGCTATCCTTCTTCTGACACAGCAAGGCAATTTGAATTGGTATAGAAATGGAGTGCTAGATAATTTCTTTCTTCTTTTTTTCTTGCTTGTCGATGTATAACCATGTCCCAATTCTTCAAATTTCTGTACCTGTAATCTATAGGGGCTTTGATCCTTTATTGGTTTTGGACTAGAAATTGAAGATTAGATAAAATGAAAATCCAACAGGTTGCTTTCTAATTCTAATAATTCATGAAGGAAATTCTCATATTTTCCCAATTCAATTGAATACGAAATCTATAAATTTCATTTTCTTTGCATAATTGTAGAAGAGATTCTATTTTCTATATAATCTGGAAAGTACAAAAAACCTAAAACCTAGAAAGGAAAAGATAATAGAAATTGCTAATTACAAGTTTGAAAATCTAGTTAAAATAAATAAAGATCTTTTTGAATGATCTAATTCTCATTTTACGATACCCTTTTTCTTCTCATTTGATAGATTAAATGAATAAAACTACTCCACTATTGAACCTAATGAGTTAAAATTAAATTAAATAAAGTCAAAAAGGCATATCATAGGTTCTAAGGTCACTCTTTTTTTTTTTTCTAAAATCGAAAAAACAATTAAAAAAAAAGAATCAAAGAACTTTTTTTCTAATTTTTTACATATTCATTCTTACATGTTTTGAATGAAGTTACATAATAGAGTTCTTATTATTTTTAGGATTAGTTTCCTAAAGAGTTTTTCAATGAATCTGTTGCGTTAATTCTGAATCTTGAGATGGTGCAGATGACGATGAATTGATTTCTTTTTCTATTTCTCTTACTCGATTTTTGTTCATACCACCTATAATGATTGATAATTCACAAATTTTCAATTGAATTTTTTGATTCTTGGAACTAGTATTTTTGTGTATCTCCATCTCTTTAAAAAAGATGAAAAAATTGAAACTTAGGGAAGTACTTTAGAAGTATATGTATAAAAAAACCTATTTTATTTAGTCCCTTCATGCCTACTATAACTAGTTATTTCGGTTTTCTACTAGCAGCTTTAACCATAACCTCAGCTCTATTTATTGGTCTAAGCAAGATACGGCTTATTTGAAATTAATTGACTGAAGATTTTTTTTTATAAAAAAAATCTATTCCATATGTTCGATAGTTCTTTACCGCGTTAATTACCCTGGTCATTGAGATTCATCGTCAATATAGATTAAGATTTAGGGATAGATAGTACCTCTCTTTTCCCCTTTTCAAAATGAAAACAAAAGAAAATTGAAATGATTGAAGTTTTTTTATTTGGAATCGTCTTAGGTCTAATTCCTATTACTTTGGCTGGATTATTCGTAACTGCGTATTTACAATACAGACGTGGTGATCAGTTGGATTTTTGATTAATTAACATCTCTTTTTTTGACTGACCTCCTTCTTGCTTTAATATGCGGGAGGTCTAGCTGCTCAATGGTTTGAGAACATTGGAATTTTGACACAATCTAATAAACAAGAAACAAGAGTGGAATCACGCTCTGTAGGATTTGAACCTACGACATTGGGTTTTGGAGACCCACGTTCTACCGAACTGAACTAAGAGCGCTTTTCTTTTTTATTTTTTAGAAAAAGAAAAAAAATAAGGCTAGAAAGAGGACATTCTTTAACCCCAATACATTTTGTACGTATATACTATGATATAGTATATCATGAATTTCATAATTCTGTATGTCTAATTTTATTTAAAAAACGGATCGATCTAAAATGGATCCCTCGTTACTGCTCAGAGGAGCAGTAATAGGTAGGGATGACAGGATTTGAACCCGTGACATTTTGTACCCAAAACAAACGCGCTACCAAGCTGCGCTACATCCCTTTCAATTGATCTACAGTGTCATTGTAGAGAATTCCTGTCTTGTTTTCCACATCCTTATCTTTTTTATTGATATGCAAAATTCATTTCTTCTTTTTTGTCTCATATCAGATAACAAACATATAATAAATGACTTTTTTTCACGGGAATTCTCTCAATTTTAATTTCACATAAACATAAATAGGCGTTTCTGTTTGAAAATTTTATCTATAAAATCGTTGTAGTATACATTTCAATCTTAATTTTGAAAATTAGGGGTTGGGAGTTACGTATACAAGTACTCCTTAACTACATGTACATCTGTAGTTATATATATTATCATAATGTAACACAATAAAGAAGAACGAAGGAGGATTTAAAATGCGAGATCTAAAAACATATCTTTCCGTAGCACCGGTACTAAGTACTCTATGGTTCGGTTCTTTAGCAGGTTTATTAATAGAGATTAATCGTTTATTTCCAGATGCATTAACATTCCCCTTTTTTTCATTCTAGTTATTAACATGAGAAAAGGTGAAGAAAATTAGAGATACAATCAACGATCTGTGACTAAATCCCCCTCCCTTTTTTATTCTACTTAATTCTAAAAAGGGGGGCAAGAAAAAAGATTCAAGGTCATTAAAACGAGGGTTCAGGATCCAATTAAATTACTAATAGAGCGAAAACTAAAATGTGGCTAGTGGAAGAGTATCCTATGAGATACTTAAAAAAAATACTGTACAAAGATTTTAAATATAGTTCGAAAAAAATCGTTGTATTGCTTATTATTTTATTTAATTACTAAATTAATATTCATTGCAACGAAATATTTCAGAATTTTTTTTTCAGTTAACAACTTTTATTTTTTTGGTTCCTTCTTTTTCGCGTTGGATCCTAAAATAGAAGATTGGGGTGAATCATAAATCCAAAGGGGGTTTCATGGCCAAAGGTAAAGATGTTCGAGTAACAATTATTTTGGAATGTACCAGTTGTATTCGAAACGATATTAAGAAAGAATCAGCGGGAATTTCCAGATATATTACTCAAAAGAATCGACACAATACGCCTAGTCGATTGGAATTGAGAAAATTCTGTCCCTATTGTTACAAACATACAATTCACGGGGAAATAAAGAAATAGATCAAATTGAGTGCTTGTATGTCAACTTTTCAAGAACAGTAAAAATGACAGTATCTATATATTATTACATATATATTATATAAATAAAATATAAACAAATAAAGCAATAGAAACAAACCTAATCCTATATTCTTAATTCTATATAGAAACCCTATCCTATATAGAATAGAAATAGAAATCGTTTTGATCCGATCGAAATAGGATTTTAGAGATAAGGAATAAACAAATTATGAATAAATCTAAGCGACTTTTTCCTAAATCCAAGCGATATTTTCGTAGGCGTTTGCCCCCGATTGGATCGGGGGATCGAATTGATTATAGAAACATGAGTTTAATTAGTCGATTTATTAGTGAACAAGGAAAAATATTATCTAGACGGGTGAATAGAGTGACCTTAAAACAACAACGATTAATTACTATTGCTATAAAACAAGCTCGTATTTTATCTTTGTTACCTTTTCTTAATAATGAGAAACAATTTGAAAGAAGTGAGTCAACCCCTAGAACTACTAGCCTTAGAACCAAAAAGAAATAGGCTTATTCTTCAATTGAATCAAAATTCCAATCCGAAGGAACTAAAAAAGAGATTCAAATTTTGTTCGAAAAATCCAACCAAGAATCCTAATTTGATTGTTCCGTCTGTGTCTGTCATAACAAAAAAAACAAAATAAAAGAATCGTCGAAAAAGAATAAATCTTTTTTTAGCGACCCCTCATTTTATTTTGACGACTTTTTATTTTATCATACTAATTTCTATTCTATTTTCCCCGACCTCATTCTCCTTAGAACTCCATTGAAAATATTTCATTGGATTTCTTCCAATCCCCTTATTTTATGACCTCATTCGAAATCGTATAAAGGCAACTCCTTTTTAATAGAGCTATTTGTGCAAGTATTTTCCGATTAAGAAGTAACTCCTTCTCGTACAGATTGTGTATGAATCTGTTATAACTATAGAATACCTCCTTTTGTCGAATTACTGCATTTATTCGAGTGATCCATAAACGACGAAAATCTCTTTTTCGCCTACCCCTATCCCGGTGAGCTGAAACTAAAGCTCTTATTCTCTGTTGAGTCATAGTTCGTGTAAGTCGTGAATGAGCCCCTCGAAAGCTTGATGTAAATAAACGAATTTTTGTTCTACGTCTCCGAGCTATATATCCGCGTTTCATTCTAGTCATTGAATAAATCAAACTTTGATGAATAACTAATTCTTTTTTTCAGTTATTCTTTCCCACTTTACTAGTCTATTAATAACAAAACGAATTCTTCCAATGTATAAAATAAAAATTCCAATGGCTTTTGCTACTCTAACCTTCCCCACCACGATTTTTTACTAGGCATTTTCCTTTCCTTTGAAAGCAGAAATTGTATTGATACTTGATATAAAAAAATATAATAACTACAAAAAGTAGTAAATAGAAATGGATAAATAGTGGGTTCCATCGTTTCTATGGTTACTTCTTAAACGGTGAGGTCCTCTCTATACACCGGAGCTCCTTATTTAAATTAATCAATACTATTGGTAACTTGTACAGTTCACACTCTTTGGCTCTACCCCATGAATATTCCAGTAATAGGTCTTTCACAATGAGATCCACTTTATACAGTAACGGTATTTCATTTTGAAAATTTGTTGGGTAGTTGACCCTGTTAGTCCGTTCTTTTCTTTTAATAAAAAATGTAATTTCCCCCGCTTAATGGATAACCATTTGTTATCACTGGGGTTTTTCAAAAATTTAGGTGATTGGATTTGCACTAATGTAAACCATAAGTTTCATACCCAATAGAACATATGAACGATCTATCTTTTTTAAATAGTGAACGGAGTTCCTTTTATTCACAGGTACTGATCATTGATACTTCAAAAAGAGTTTCCTTTTTTTTGTCTCAGTCTATGATCTGAACGGGTCGCACATACACCCTAGTACATGTTCCTCGTCGCTGAGGGCATCCCCGAAGCGCGGGAGATTTTGTGACATTTCGGATTGGCTGTCTTGTATTTCTAATAAGTTGTTTAATGGTTGGCATACTGAATTATATAAATAATGGGCTGGTTTAGATTGATCCTAACCGGGTAATTCTGAATTACTTCTCTTCAATATTCTTATTCTATTAAATATTTAAATAAAATACTGAAGAAAATATGAAACTAAACCTTTAATCTAAAAAGATATAAAATTTGAAATTGTAGATTTGCTGCTATTTTTTATTGAACCGCTACAAGATCAACAATTCCATGAGCTTGGGCTTCTGTTGCTGACATAAAAACATCCCTTTCCATGTCTTCGGATACAATCCATAAAGGTTTGCCCGTTCTTTGTACATAAACCTTTGTGATGGTTTCGCGAAGTTTTAGTAGTTCTTCCGCTTCCAAGATAAATTCTCCCGTTTGTGCCTCATAAAAAGAACTAGCGGGTTGATGGATCATTACCCTGATGATATAACATAATTAAAGGGTTCTTCTATTTCGCATGATCAGGCGAGATAACGAAAAAAAAAGAGAATTGAATAACCGTACAGGCATCTTTTGTGCATTGCATACGGCTCCACAATGGAATTTACGTTTTTTACCTTTCCTTTCATCGAAAGAAGAGAAAATATATAGGTTTTATTATACGCAGATCAATAAATGATCCAATTACCACCCTTCTCTTTTTCGAGGAGTTAAAAAAAATACTATGATGGTTCCGTTGCTTTATATATATATTTTAATTAGTCTGTGATTCAGCAATCCCAAAGTGTCTTTTTTTTTGTTTTTATTTTTAATATATATTTTGTAAATACCCTTCCGGTGTGAAAACAAAGTTTGTGACGCTGAAATGTGCCCACAATAGGTAAGATAACATTTGAAATACCCCTTATCTCATACTACTCTTTCGATACATAATCTAATATTTTTGAAAAAAAAATCTAAAAAATTTCATATCGAATTCGAAGTGCCATGCTATTATTACTTAACTAATTCATATTTCCTATGGCGAAGGCATAGTCTTTTTTTCTCGAAAATAAAAAACTCATTGGCGCCAAGCGTGAGGGAATGCTATACGTTTGGTAATTGCTCCTCCAACTAGGATAAAAGCTGCTATTGAAGCGGTAAATCCCATGCATATTGTCTGTACATCGGGTCGCACAAATTGCATAGTATCATAAATAGCCATTCCGGGTATTACCCATCCACCAGGAGAGTTTATAAACAAATACAGATCTTTGGTATCCTTTTCTATACTGAGATATATCATAAGACTAATAAGTTGATTCGAGATCTCGGTATCAATCTCTTGGCCTAAAAAAAATAATCTTTCTCGATAAAGTCGGTTGATTAGGATAAAATTGTATCCCTTAGGAGCCGTACAGGCACCTTTTGATGCATACGGTTCAACAAAAATTTTGAAAAAAATCAATGTGTAGATTCCAACCCCCTATTTCTTTTTTCCTAGAAGGCTTTTTTTTCTAACTTCTAACGGAAGGGCTTTTTTCCTCCATTTTTAAAAGAAAAAAATGAGTTTTGGTCCCTTTTATTAGAATCCTATAATAAAACAAAACAATTCATTAAGCTTATCATTGATATTTTTTTTCATCGAGATCCAATCGAAATGGCGATGGCTTTTTCTTGTTCCTTGAATGGGCGTCTTCCATTTTTTTTTAGGTTTATGCTCTACTCCGAGTAAAAGGAAAGATCCGTCCGATTTTGATTTGCACATATAGGACAAATGAACCAAATACCACATCTTTTTGTTTACTACCCCTTGTTTTTTTTTCAATTCATTTTTTTTCATGTCTTCTGTCAAATAGTCAATAATTTTTTAATCATATTATTTGATTTGATCAACAGTTTGAAATCACCCTGTTTCAATTTTTTTTTTAAATATAATCATTTATCATAATTTCTCATATCATATAAGTAGTAATTATAAATATATTATATATTAATTACCAATTGGGTTTTTGCTAAACGGAGCCTGGATACTTCATTTTATTGGTCCAATCAAGTAAACCATAAAAAATTTTAATTGATAATATCAATCTAAATACTCCTCCCTTAAAAATGCATCTAATTCTACTTTATTTTTTTATTGCGCTTCGCGCTGCAAGTTTTTGATAATTCAATCAATCTTTTTGGGCGAAACAGAGGATATCTCGCTCGAGAGAGAAAATGGGGAAATCCCCTATAGCCCAATATATCTGGCAAGTCGCACTATATGTCAACCCAAGATGTATCTCCTTCTCCAGGACTTCTAAAAGGGACTTTTGGAACACCAATAGGCATTAAATGAAAGAAAAGAGAATGAAATATTCTATTTCACTTTGATGTGGAAACGTAAAAATGGGGTTTAGTTTTTTAATAATATTGTCCTCTTTTCCTACTTTATTAATAATATTTAATACATAAGTTGAATAAGCCCATTTTCTACAAAAGAAAAAAAATAGAAAATTAAGGAAATCTTTTACGAATGGGCTTTTGAATGATGAACACCAATAGCTATCTTGGCTCATAGAAAATAGGATTCACCCCCATTGCGTATTGGTACTTATCGGATATAGAATAGATCTGCTTCCCTTTTTTCCTATGAATCGAATTGTTCCATTATTACTAAAAGAATAGAACAAATATTAATGAAATAATTGCCTAAAAAAAGGGGGTCCATAGCATATTCCAATGCAATAAAGTTACATAGTGTCTATTTTTCGTTAATAAAGGGGTATTTCCATGGGTTTACCTTGGTATCGTGTTCATACTGTTGTATTGAATGATCCCGGTCGTTTGCTTTCTGTTCATATAATGCATACTGCTCTGGTTGCTGGTTGGGCTGGTTCGATGGCTCTATATGAATTAGCAGTTTTTGATCCCTCTGACCCCGTTCTTGATCCAATGTGGAGACAAGGTATGTTCGTTATACCTTTCATGACCCGTTTAGGAATAACCAATTCATGGGGCGGTTGGAGTATTACAGGAGGGACTATAACGAATCCGGGTCTTTGGAGTTACGAAGGTGTAGCCGGAGCACATATCGTGTTTTCTGGCTTGTGCTTCTTGGCAGCTATTTGGCATTGGGTATATTGGGATCTAGAAATTTTTTGTGATGAACGTACAGGAAAACCTTCTTTGGATTTGCCCAAGATTTTTGGAATTCATTTATTTCTTTCAGGAGTGGCTTGTTTTGGTTTTGGCGCATTTCATGTAACAGGATTATATGGTCCTGGAATATGGGTATCCGACCCTTATGGATTAACCGGAAAGGTACAACCCGTAAATCCAGCGTGGGGCGTGGAAGGTTTTGATCCTTTTGTTCCGGGGGGAATAGCCTCTCATCATATTGCAGCAGGGACATTGGGCATTTTAGCGGGCTTATTCCATCTTAGCGTTCGTCCGCCACAACGTCTATACAAAGGATTACGTATGGGCAATATTGAAACCGTCCTTTCCAGTAGTATTGCTGCTGTCTTTTTTGCAGCTTTTGTTGTTGCTGGAACTATGTGGTATGGTTCTGCAACTACTCCCATCGAATTATTTGGTCCTACTCGTTATCAATGGGATCAAGGATACTTCCAGCAAGAGATATATCGAAGAGTTAGTGCTGGACTAGCCGAAAATCAAAGTTTATCAGAAGCTTGGTCTAAAATTCCTGAAAAATTAGCTTTTTATGATTATATTGGTAATAATCCAGCAAAAGGGGGATTATTCCGAGCGGGTTCAATGGACAATGGAGATGGAATAGCTGTTGGATGGTTAGGACACCCCATCTTTAGAGATAAAGAAGGGCGTGAACTTTTTGTACGCCGTATGCCTACTTTTTTTGAAACATTTCCGGTTGTTTTGGTAGACGGGGACGGGATTGTTAGAGCCGACGTCCCGTTTAGAAGGGCAGAATCAAAATATAGTGTCGAACAAGTAGGTGTAACTGTTGAGTTTTATGGTGGTGAACTCAATGGAGTGAGTTATAGCGATCCCGCGACTGTGAAAAAATATGCTAGACGCGCTCAATTGGGTGAAATTTTTGAATTAGATCGTGCTACTTTGAAATCCGATGGTGTTTTTCGTAGCAGTCCAAGAGGTTGGTTTACTTTTGGGCATGCTTCGTTTGCTCTGCTCTTCTTCTTCGGACACATTTGGCATGGTGCTAGAACCCTGTTCAGAGATGTTTTTGCTGGTATTGATCCAGATTTGGATGCTCAAGTAGAATTTGGCGCATTCCAAAAACTTGGGGATCCAACTACAAAAAGACAAGTAGTCTGATGCAACATTGCTTTTTTTTTCTTCTATTTTCTGTTTGCGATTTAGAGGGTACTGGAGAAATCTTGATTTAAATCGCTGCCTTTTTTTTGTTTTTGACACTTTTTCTTTCTTTATCTGGGGATGATCCCAAGTAAACAAAACAGGTATGGAAGCTATAATTAACCACGATCAAATTTATGGAAGCATTGGTTTATACATTTCTCTTAGTATCTACTTTAGGGATAATCTTTTTCGCTATCTTTTTTCGGGAACCGCCTAAAGTTCCAACTAAAAAAATGAAATAATTTTTCATTATCTTCAGTGAAGTAATCAGCCTTCCAATATTGGAAGGCTGATTACTTCAACTAGTCCCCGTGTTCTTCGAATGGATCTCTTAGTTGTTGAGAGGGTTGCCCAAAGGCAGTATATAGAGCATACCCAGTAAAACTTACAAGTAACCCAGATATAGAGATGGCGACTAGGGTTGCTGTTTCCATTATTATAGATATAGAATTTCAAGACCACAATGGATCTATGCTAAGATTGTTTATTTACAATGGAATGGTATACAAAGTCAACAGATCTTAATGAATACAAAATAAGATTTATGGCTACACAAACTGTTGAGGATAGTTCTAGATCTGGTCCAAGACGAACTG